TTTCATTCGGCTCCTTTATGGAAAATAGATAGGTTTCCGGATCTAAGCCGTAAACGAACAAAAGAAAAAAAAGACGACCCATAACACCTATGTCAGCTTTTCCCCTTGAATGGGTCCAAAACAACTCGCTTTATAGATGATCCCTCTAGAGGAGGGGAATTTTAACAAATCCTTCTAGTTACTTCGTTCTCTATTTCTACTTGAGAGAATCCTGAGGAAAAGAATTGTGTTTCCACCGAGCTGAAACAATATGTTGACTTTAGTAAACCAAAGTCATCATGTCATAGCTATTTCGCTTCAATCTTCCCTATACAAACCAAAAATTGAAGATTTAGTTACGATTCGAAATACACTTTTTGATCTTCATCCATGGACCCTCGACTCATACTCATTCAATTGGAAGTCTTAATCCAACACAAAAATTATGCTTCGCGACTCCATAATCCAACTTGTCAATTTCTAATTGACCCTTGGATAGAAATCACGAGAATGTATATTCCTCCTCAAATCTATCATTGAGAGGAAAAGGATTCACTCCTTTTCAGAAACAAAGTTTTTGCTAGGACTATCTATCAACAGATAGATCCCTTAACTATTTCAGCTATTAATAGAACGAATCACACTTTTACCACTAAACTATACCCGCTACAATGTGATTATTGTCTAGGAATGGGCCCTTTGTCGAACAAAAGACTCTCGCGTAATTAAGATAGGATCAGAACAGAATCACGCAATGCGCGTTTCGCCGGCAGAGCTTGATGAGATAGGAAAGAAACCCGCGTTGCTTTCCATTTTCATTCAATAAGAAATAATAAGAAATGACACTTCTATCATCTATCAAAGGAGCAGAAATACCCCGTTATTTTCTATTCCAATTGTTGTTGCTTCACTTCAATAACAAGTATTTTTCAAATCAAAGAAATCACTGGATCTATGATTCAGTGGAATAAAACAAGAAAGAAATGGCCTGACCTGGTCAATACCTAGCCAGGCCGGGGGATCCAAAAATATTTCAAACGAACGAAAGTTTCTTTCCTTTTCTTTATAAAGACTTTTTTTTTATTTCATGCATAATCATACCAGGGTAATTCTCCTTTTTCAAGTGGGAGAGATGGCTGAGTGGACGAAAGCGGCGGATTGCTAATCTGTTGTACGACTTATTCGTACCGAGGGTTCGAATCCCTCTCTTTCCGTCTCCTCTGAGAACTTGATATTCGCCTTTCAAAATAAAAAACCCGAACCATTTTCTCTGATTTTATCATAGTTCAATGTCTAGAATAGAGAAAATCATAAAAAAATTCGGAAATCGCGCAAGGAAAAAAACCGGCTTTTTTATTCCTCACGCCCAGGATTACGTCCTGGATCATTAGATAGGAATCCGAAAATGAAGAGAGAAATAAAGAATATCACTACTGTGTAAACGAAGAATTTGAGAGTAAGCATTACAAAATCTCCAAGATCATTTTTGGAAAAAGAGAGAATAGATTATCCATTTTTAGACCGTATATCCTATGTTTGTTTGACACCAAGAAATGAAATGATTTCTACAAAAAAAAGTCATTTTCGGAAATGCATTTGTAATAAGAGTCTTTCACCAAAATTATCTTTCATGCCCCATCTCTATATATTGTAATTGTAGGGGACCCTAATTAATACTAGTTAATACTAATTAATACTAGTAGGGGCCTCGGTCACTGGAAGTAGAAGGTAAGAATGAGGAATAGGCGGTCCCGAAATTTCTCTGTGTGAATCGAGGGTTCCTAATGTAAGACTGATCGTAGCTTATCAATTAGTAGAATCTTTTTTTTCCTAAAAATGGAGGAATGTTTGTATTGTAAGACAGTAGTAAAAATATCAGCGAAAACTTACAGCAGCTTGCCAAACAAGGGCTAATAGCAAAAAGAGCACAGGTATGACTGGCATAACATCTACGATTGGAGTCAAAAAAGCGTAAGCCTCGGGCAATTTAGCGAAAACAAAACTAATTGAATGAAGGGCAGAATTAAGACAGATACAGATCAAACTAAAGATATTCAGCATAACAAATATTTCCTTATTTAATTGTATTTTGATTCAGTGATATGATAGAAGGAAAAAATAAAGTAAAGTAATTAAGGTACACCAAAAATCTTTATTTTTCTTTGAATCACCTAATCAAAGAGCCTTCCCTGCTCAAACGAGAGTAGAAGGAATCATACTTTCATACATTATCTTAATTGAATTATATGTAATGATCAATAAATTCTGTTGGATTCTATTACCCGTGTTATGTTAAATAACTACACGTGTTAAATCCTAGCAATAATCGAATCTATTTCATAGAGATTTGAGCGGAAATTGACGAATACCCAATCCCAATTGTAGTATTCTTTCTAACTAGGAAAGAAAATCCTAAATGGGGCGTGGCCAAGCGGTAAGGCACCGGGTTTTGGTCCCGAAATTCGAAGGTTCGAATCCTTCCGTCCCAGGGCAGTTTGATTCTAAATCGAAACTCTTTTTTTTGAATCTTTTAGAATCGTCTGCTTCACTAAAAAAAAAAAAAGTGATTGATATTGGTGTTATCCAAATGCTCACCGGTTCATATAGAAAAGTCTCAAGTATAAATATTGGACCTATTGTTTTGAGTGAGCCAATAACTATGCAAGATTCTATATTGAATCAATTCCATCATGAGTTTCAGACAAGAGGGATGTTATGGTAAAACTTCGTTTGAAACGTTGTGGTAGAAAGCAGCGGGTGACTTGAAGGACATGATCGTTTGTGGAATTTTCCATCCGCCATTTTTTATAGAAAGAAAAATGTTTCTTGGCTCGACATAGTTTGTCCTGCTCAAAACCCGTTTTTGCTGGATAGTATCTGATGGAGCTCGAGCAGAACTTCAACTATTTATTCATTTCTCAGGAAGCGGTATCTATGGTTAGTGTAAATCAATAAAATAAGCAGGGAAAACTTTGTAATTATTTCGTCAATTATGATTCTTCGCTAGAAAGAAATCTCAAAAAACACGTTGCTGCCATTTTGAAACTATTAAAGATCATCAAAGTAATATCTAAACCTACTGATTCAAAGCAAAGATAAGAGATTCCGGAACAAGAAAATGCTATTTTTGAATTGTTTTAACCATAAGAAGATTCTAAACGAGACAAAAAAAAAAAGGTTTGAGACTGCTCAATAAATGCTTATACAACTTGAGTTAGGAGGAAGGATGGTGTTTCTTTTTCGGGACGGAAAAAAACGACTCAAAAGAATTCAAATCATTCTTTCTTGAGCCGTACGAGGCGAAAACCTCTTCTACGTTTCCAGGGGGGGCATTATGCATCTATATCTATCCCAATGCGCGGTCTATCGAATCGTGGCACTTGATGTTCGATCCCGCAGAGAAGGCCAGGATCTCGGGAAAGTAGGTTTTTACGATCCGAAACAGGGACAAGCCTATTTAAATGTCCCTTTGATTCTATATTTCCTCGAGCAGGGGGCCCAACCGACTAAAATTGTTCACGATATTTCAAAAAAAGGGGAACGTAAGGGTAAGGAACTGCAGGTTAATTATTAATTAAACGACAAAAAAAAACTATGGGAAGATTAAAAAATTCCAGGTTGGGCCGATATTCCAACCAAAAACGGATCTAGAATTTCAAAATCATATCATATATTAATATATGATATGATTTTGAAATTCTATTATCTAATCTAAACCGAGGAATCATATGTTACAGAACTTTTTCAAAAATTGAAATCAAAAATTCTGAGTGTCTTTACCACAGTGGTTCTCACTGGAATAACTGGTCTGACAGGTCTAAGTGGGCGGTTCGGTGGCCGGTCCTCAGAAATCCAACCGGCAATACCAAAGCCAACACCAATTATTTTGATCCTTGATGCTGACGAAATAGTCCGGCCGCAAACTTCTAATCCTTCCAATCCCTCGTTCGAATGAACGGCTTCACAGGCAGAACTTTCTTCCGTACTTCCGGAGGATGCAATTTTGTCAGATGAAGATTTTGATGACATGGACGAGTTATCAGACTCATAGCTCCGGGTCGAACGAGAGGGTATTGAAGCCCGCCTTAAAGAACTAAAATACAAAAAAGCCCTGTTAAGGTCAAACCAAAAAGCATATGTAAAACTCAATTCTTTAGTAGTTGAAGTTCGTCACTTGCTAGTGGATTCGATACCCCAAGTCGAGATTCTGTATAAATCTCCGGATCTTGAAACTCACAATGTATTTCTATTATTAAAGAAAATTGTCGACTTCGATCTGTCAAAGGAAGATGTAGAAGCCAATTTCTCGTTGATAAAGATAACACAGGAAAGAAAAAGGATCCAAGAGAATCTTCAGAACTTCGAAGAAGATCTCAAAAGCTTAACCAAAATTGAAGAGTTTATTCATAACAATAACAGATTTTCTCCCGACGAGAGAAAATCAACAAGAAACAAAATTGAAACATTTCGGTGCGTATTATATGATGAAATCGAAATCCAAAAGGTTTACTTGACTTTTTGCAAGTCGGAGTATCACCGGGTTTCAAAAAATCTTTATATCGATCTGAGGGACATTGTAAAGAATGGAACCTCTAGTATTGATGTAACGGGAAAAGTACTAGAAATCCTAGAAGGGCATTCTTTTTTAAAACTCAACGAGGGAATTGAGCGCTTGTCCCAAGAGATAGCCCTCTTAGAGGAAAAATCCCTAGATTCTAGGGAATTGCCTAAGTGGGTGGTTAGGGTTGAGAATGATAACCTGGATCTGAGTGCCGGCTTGAGGTGAGGGCAAGTTCAAGCCCTCCATTGGACAGGCCTTCGCGAGTAAGCGGCGCTATGGAACAAAAGCCGATCGGTCCGTCTCCTCTTCGCCTCAATGCTGGGGAAACGTCGCGGGACAAAGAGGGACGACGTCTCCGCCGAAACTTCGCCAGGATTTGTCCGATCTGGGAAGAAGAACCTGGAAAAACGGGGCTCTTCCCCGTACAAGTGGCGGCTTGAGTCCAAGTGACTTACCCGACACGGGCAAAAAAACTGCGCTTGCCAAAAACAAGGGCCGGGTTATGGGACACCAACCGATCGGTCCGTTTCCTCTTGGCCTCAATGGTGGGGAAACTTCCCGGGAGCGCTTCATTGACAAAGGGGAATCGAGCGGGACAGGGCAGCATAAGATCCGACCAGACTAAGATTTTCTTAGATCTATGATTGGGGATTTTGGCAGCTCATGAACAAAAATGGTTCACGATATTTCAAAAAAGGGCTATGTCAGGGTAAGGAACTTCGGTACACGAACTAAGAAAAAAAAGACTGAAAAAGTCAGGAAAGAGGGGCTCTTCTGTTAGTATTTAGTATTATGGTTTGATTCCGCTTTGCTGGTTGCAACCTTTTATTGTATGATACTAGTTGAAAAAAAAAACGATAGAAAGAATTAGATCTTGAATCAATCTAAATAAAGAATCATTTAGATTGATTCAAAATTCCCCTGGTGTAAATATATTAATTGTAATATATATATATATAATCCTTTCCTCTGGGTTCAAGGCCAAGGAATTACGGGAATGGATCCACCCACAAAAGGAGATAATAATGGGTTTCGTTACAAGAATTCTACACCGCGCAAAACTCTTCCTTTCTAGTTATTTTCCATTAAAGAACTGGGTTTCTTAATTTCTGGTACACTGCAAGAATGTCCTAATGTTGGCATGTCTGGGAGGGTTTGTGAGACTGACTTCTTCGCGCAGTATTCGAATTCCCCACTCAGAGGGCAATTTTCCACATTCGTATACGAGTCATTGGGTTCACAAACCCACCGACCAGCTCAAACAAATTGAGCTTGATATAGACCCAAAGAGAGTTGAGTCGATACGAAACTGGAGATGTTACAAAGAAGCTGAGAGACGAATTAGTTATGGAACTCATTTGTTAAGACTCGACCGAGCCGTCTTTGTCGGATCGAGTATGGTTAAATGGATTCCTAGAGCAGGAAAAACGTGTCAAAACGGAATGCTATGCTTCCTTTTGTTTTGTGTGTTGGCAGCCGAACTTGCCAACCTAGATGAGCGGGAATTCCGGTTAATTAGGGGACAAAAACATGGGCCCGGTTAATATTATTAATATTAACCGAAATGGGTCTCTGCATATTCACCGGCGGAGCCAAGTTTAAGCAATTAGCTTGAATTTTCGGCACCACATGGACCGGACAGTTCCTATCCTATTTCCGGTTCAGGCAATCAATTGATTGCGCCGGGCGAAGAACAAGATTTTTTGCCTCCATGGCAAGATCCCCCGGGTCTATTCGAATCTAATTAGAAGATGCATTTTCTATTTTGATTCCGTTTTGGTGGTTACAACCTTCATAGTGGCATGTTGACAATATGGTATGAATCAAATAGGATTAGATCCTAGATAAATAGATCTAGGATTTCATTCGATTTGGTTTTTCGGAGAGGCTGGGCTGCCCTCTCCGATGTGAGTCTTTTTTTATTGAAATTCATTTTCATTAACATTCAAAATTAGGGCTATACGGATTCGAACCGTAGACTTTGCCGGTAAAAAAATGTAAAACTTATTATTATCGAAATGATTCGAACTGTTTCAAAGAACCAACGTGCATTTTTTTTTCATTGGGCTCGTTCATGAACGAATATAAATATCCGATAGTTTGCCATACTTTTTCTTGACAGAAAGATAACGAGATGGCTCCACGTGCTCTGGTTCATTAGTTTAGTTGAATGCTGATCCAGGAGCAATACCAAAGTGTTTCAAACAAGAGTTACCTTGACATAGGTCTGCCTCCGGCCTAGATTAACTTAAGTGAAATTGAAGTCTCTATCACTCCGCTCAAAGAGTCAAATATGAAACTTTATACACCTTAAAGTTCATAAGATATTAGGTTGAGCTCCTTAGACTCTTTATTCTTAGCATTGAATTGGCTGGGTATTTACCTTATCAATTATGAAATCAACGTTGGGTTCTATTTGTACCCTAATATGGGCACCCAAATCGGACCGAACCAAACGTCCTAAAAGTCAGGCTATTGTTCTCTTGTTTCCTCGAATACATAGACTAGAGTAAGACCTAGATTTCTCCATAAGATCCATTCTGTTCTGTTGATTGCATGATGGACTTCCCTGAAAACATTGGCGCGCGTGTAAACGAGGTGCTCTAGCTAACTGAGCTATAGCCCTTGTGCTACCTATTTTCGCATGTAAAGAATTTCTTGTCAAGATGAATATCCCACATGATAGCTTCGGATCTGTTTCCTGCCATGCCAAGGAAAGGATTGCTATTGCGTAGAAATAAGATTCCGTCTATAATCAATCCATCGATATAATGGGTCCCTTTTGTTTCTCTTTGTGATGATAAATGACCTACTTAACCCAGTGGTTAGAGTATTGCTTTCATACGGCGAGAGTCGTTGGTTCAAATCCAATAGTAGGTAGACCTTATTAGATACCGGAGGCACTGGTATCTAATAAGTTTTGCTACCCACCATCTTTTTCTTTATTCCCCCCACTCCTCGGATTCTAGTTCTTTTTTGGTTGGACTAGATTACCAGTCCATTTTAATGGAGTCAACAATGGGCAGAATCCAAATACGTCGGATAACCGGAACTTATTTGGGCGCACAACGGCGCTACGAAATAACATCGAGAGTCTCGACTCGTGTCCGAGCTCGTCTGACAGCTAAATTTGCCTCAATTGTTTGTCTCTTGCCTTCCGCTCTACTCAAGTTAGCTTCAGTTATTTCAAGAGTTTGCTGAGCTTCTTGTGGATCAATGTCACTATCCTTTTCGGCATCATTTACTAAAATGGTGATCTCATTATTGCCTATTCGAGCGAAACCACCCATGAGAGCTATTTTTACCCATTGGTCGTTAAGACGTATTTTCAAAATCCCTATATCTAGAGCTGTAGCAATAGGGGCGTGATTTGGTAATACACCAATTTGGCCATTATTAGTAGATAAAATGATTTCTTTTGCTTCCGCATCCCAAACAATTTGATTAGGAGTCAATACACAAAGATTAAAAGTCATTTCTGGCTCTCCACTTCTAAGTTCATAGCCTTCCCGGTAGCTTCATCGATGGTACCTACCAAATAAAAGGCCTGTTCAGGAAGACCATCTAATTCTCCGGAAAGGATCAGTTGAAACCCCCTAATAGTTTCTGCTAGACCAACATATTTCCCTGGAGAACCGGTAAATACTTCTGCTACGAAGAAGGGTTGTGATAAGAAACGTTCCATTTTTCGTGCTCTTGCGACGGTTAAACGATCCTCTTCCGACAATTCGTCCAACCCAAGGATAGCTATAATGTCCTGAAGTTCTTTATAACGTTGTGAAGTTTGCTTAACTCTTTGCGCAGTTTCGTAATGTTCCTCACCAACAATCCGAGGTTGTAGCATAGTTGACGTGGAATCTAAAGGATCTACTGCTGGATAGATCCCTTTTGCAGCGAGGCCTCTGGAGAGGACCGTAGTTGCATCTAAATGTGCAAATGTCGTAGCAGGGGCGGGGTCGGTTAAATCGTCCGCAGGTACATAAACTGCTTGAATAGAAGTTATGGATCCCTTTTTGGTAGAAGTAATTCTTTCTTGCAAAGAACCCATTTCTGTACTAAGGGTAGGTTGATAACCCACAGCAGAAGGCATTCTGCCCAATAAGGCAGATACTTCCGATCCTGCTTGTACAAAACGGAAAATATTGTCGATAAATAGAAGGACGTTTTGCTTATTAACATCCCGGAAATATTCCGCCATGGTTAGGGCAGTCAAACCAACCCTCATACGAGCTCCCGGCGGTTCATTCATCTGCCCATAGACTAGAGCGACTTTTGATTCTGCAATATTTTGTTCATTAATCACTCCAGACTCTTTCATTTCCATGTAAAGGTCATTCCCTTCACGAGTACGTTCGCCTACTCCGCCAAATACGGATACACCCCCGTGAGCTTTGGCAATGTTGTTGATCAATTCCATAATGAGTACTGTTTTACCCACTCCAGCTCCACCGAATAGTCCTATTTTCCCCCCGCGACGATAAGGCGCTAAAAGATCCACTACTTTAATCCCGGTTTCAAAAATAGATAATTTGGTATCTAATTCGATAAAGGCAGGCGCAGATCTATGAATCGGAGATGTTTTTTGAGTATCTACAGGACCTAAATTATCAACAGGTTCTCCAAGAACGTTGAAAATTCGTCCGAGAGTTGATCCACCGACTGGAACACTTAAAGGAGCTCCCGTGTCAATCACATCCATTCCTCTCATCAGACCATCTGTAGCACTCATAGCTACAGCTCTCACTCGATTATTTCCTAATAATTGCTGTACCTCACAAGTAACATTAATTTGCTGGCCGGCAGTATCCCGACCCTTCACTACTAAAGCGGTGTAAATATTAGGCATCTTCCCTGGGGGAAAGAATACATCCAGTACCGGACCAATGATTTGAGCGATACGCCCCGGTTTTTTTTCTTCAAGTGTGGAAACCCCAGGACCGGAAGTAGTAGGATTGATTTTCATAATCGTAAACAAGGGAACTCGATGGAACTTTTTTTTTTTTTTGATAAACAAAAAAAGAGAAGAGAATGGTCTATAGCACGAGCGAGAACAAGTGGATCGGTTAATGAAAACCGAAATATGGGAGTTAGTACTTCATTTTGAAGGTCCCATCCAACCGAATCCAATTCCATAGCACGAGCGAGAGCAAGTGGATCGGTTAATGAAAACCGAAATATGGGAGTTAGTACTTCATTTTGAAGGTCCCATCCAACCGAATCCAATTCCATTGTTTACTCATTCAATGCGTGAATTTTCAAGTTCAACCAACCCCAACCTATTTTCAAAATCTCAAGTAGATGGAGAAGAATCATGCATAAGGAAGTGTTTCATTTCTCTATCGTTCTAAGCAATCCCATCCACAGTATCTATGGAATTCGAACCCGAACTCTATTTCTGATTCCGTATTTCTATCGCAGTGCCCATTGTGTCTTATTTCAGTATCTAAATTTCCGCCTAGT